CAGCCAATCAGAAATGTCACAAAATCCCCCGCGCTTGGGGGATGCCCTCAGCGTCGAGGAACATGTACTAGGGTGTATGTGCGACTCGTTCAGATCATGAGCTGAGATAAAAAGAAAGAAAACCTTTTCTAGTATCAATGATCAGTACCGGGGAATAGGATAGAATAGAAAAAGAAGTCCGTTCAATTCAGTATAAAAAAAAGAATATATCCATTCTATTGTGTATGAAATTTATGGTTTCCATTGGTGCAAATCCAATCACCTCAATTTAAGATGAGAAGCAATTCTCCATTGGTAGCAAATGGTTATCCATTAAGCGGAGAAAATCCTACTTAAAAATAAAAACATAAAACTTAGGCCCCTCTTGCAAGAACGGACTAACAGGGTTAGCTACCCAGCCAACTTTCATAATTAAATACCGTTACTGTGTAAGTAGATCTAATCGTGAAAGACCTATTACTGGATAATTCATGGGTAGAGCCAAAGAATGTGAACTATACAAGTTACCAATAACATTGATTAAATGAAGTAAAGGCTCCGGTGTATAGAGAAAACCTCACCGTTTAAGAAGTAACCATATAAACGAAGGAAGCCACTATTTCTTTATCCATTTATATTTTTTATTTATTATATTTTGATACCTAGTAAAATGAAATTTCTTATTTCGAAGTGAAATGTCTAGAAAAAAGAAAAATAGCGGTCGGGAAGGTTATAGTAGCCAAAGTCATTGGAATTTTTAGTTTATACATTGGAAAAAAGCTTTGTTATTAATAGACTAGGAAAGGGAAAAAGAATAACTGAAAGAAGGGAAATCTATTAGTTATTCGTCAAAGTTTCATTTATTCAATGACCAGAATTAGACGGGGAAATATAGCTCGGAGACGTAGAACAAAAATTCGTTTATTTGCATCAAGCTTTCGAGGGGCTCATTCAAGACTTACTCGAACAATTACTCAACAGAAAATAAGAGCTTTGGTTTCGTCGCATCGGGATAGGGATAAGCAAAAGAGAAATTTTCGCCGTTTGTGGATCACTCGAATAAACGCAGTAATTCGTGAAATAGGGGTATCCTATAGTTATAGTAGATTAATACACGACCTATATAAGAAACAGGTGCTTCTTAATCGTAAAATACTTGCACAAATAGCTATATCAAATAAAAATTGTCTTTATATGATTTCCAATGAGATCATAAAAGAAGTAGATTGGAAAGAATCCACCGGAATAATTTAAACGGAGTTCCCCGGAGAATGAACTCCGGGAGGGTAAAGTCAAAATAAATATGATAAAAAAATAGTAAAACTGAACGAACACACTCAAAAAAATCTTTATTCTTGCCCGATTCTTTTTTTTCTTACGACACGATAATTCAATCTATATTTTTCATATTTTTCGAACAAAACATCAATCTGCGTTTGAGTTCGGATTTTACTTTTTTTTAGTCAAGTGAAGAAAGAGTAAGCCTATTTATTTCTGGCTCGAAGACCCGCAGTTCTGGTGGTCGACTCGGTTCTTTCAAACTGTTTCTCATTATTAAGAAAAGGTAACAAAGATAAAATACGAGCTTGTTTTATAGCAATAGTAATTAATCGTTGTTGTTTCAAGGTCAATCTATTCACCCGTCTAGATAATATTTTTCCTTGTTCGCTAATAAATCGACTAATTAAACTTATGTTTCTATAATCAATTCGATCCCCCGATTGAATCGGGGGCAAACGCCTACGAAAAGATCGCTTGGATTTAAGAAGAGGCCGCTTGGATTTATCCATGGTTTGTTTAGTTTATTCCTTATCCCGAAAATCCTATTTCGGTCGGATCTAAAATGAATTAGAATAAATAGGATTTGGTTTGTTTATATTTAATTATGTTATATATAGAATATTTAACTATGTTCTATATAGAATGTCATTTTTACCCTTCCAAAGAAGGGTTACATACATGTGCTCGATTCGATCTATTTCTTTATCTCCCCATGAATCATATGTTTGTAACAAAATGGACAGAATTTTCTCAATTCCAATCGATTAGGCGTGTTGTGACGATTCTTTTCAGTAATATATCTGGAAATACCCGTTGATACCTTATTAACACCGTTTCGAACACAACCGGTACATTCCAAAATAACCGTTATTCGGACATCTTTTCCCTTGGCCATGAACCCCCTTTGGATTTTTGATTTACTCAACTCTTCTATTTTCGATCCGAAACGAAGAAGAAGGAAGGAAGGATAAATAGAAGTTATTAACTTGAAATCCAATTATGAAAACTTTCGCTGCAATCAATATACTAAAAAAATTTCTAAACTTTATTTCAAATTCAAATCACAGTATTTCATTTACATTTAAGTACCTTGTATAAGAGTCTTGTCCTAGATCTAGGCCCCACCCTGTTTATTCTACCTCCATCCCTAGTTAATTTTTGAATTGAATAATTTATTTAATTCAAACTTGAACCCAAGTCTCGAAGCTGTTGAATACACCTTTTCTTTTTTTCTCTTTCC